AAAATGTGTAATATTGAAATATTGTAATAGACATAAATTAGGGAGGATAATTAACACTCGAGGTTTTCCTGTTTCCGGGGGGTTTACAGGAATAATATAGATCTTAGGAGTGTTAGGGGGGTAGGGGGGTTTAACGCGCAAAAACGGAGGGGCGATATATTAGGTATTTGCCTAGAAAAAAAAAATTATTATGCACTTGATATCTAATAATGTGGTTCTTTAACGATAAATCTAACCACCATGAATACTATTTCCTTGCAAGCAAGAAAATGTTCAACCTTGAGTTTACCTTCTGCCGCTGCACCGGGATGTAAGGTGAAAGGAAGCTAAAAAGGAAAACCCGTTGCCCCTTAGAAAGAACGCTCGGCATGGGGGGTAAAGGTTAATATGTATTACCACCATTAACTTATGCCTGGAAAATGTAGGATATAGGGGATTAAAGGTTTATTATGTTCCTGAAATAGGAACCAAATGCCAGGAATAGTTCAATCAAGTGAAACCCCCACAATTATTGTCCCTGACCATCAAGAACCGTGTACATTTAGAAATCATTCTTTGGTGGTCTCTTACTACATTAAGATTCCTTCAATCTCATAGTATGGTGGGGACTTGGTATATCTTTGGCCATGATTTCTTTATGCTAGATCTTGATTTTACGAACCATATTTCCTTTGATACCATTCTTATGTCTTCATACTTGTAATTTAAAATGTACCATGTGGAATCATGAATATTGTAATATTACTTGTATGGTTAACACCAATAAATGGTGTAAATACATAGCGCGTTGGCGTTGTTCGAGTGTTTGCCCTTATTTTTATGTGTCGGTGTGGTTGTTTGGAGTTCAAAGAATAGTTTAATTTAGAATCCTGGCTTTGGGAGTCAGGGGTGGGAGTTAAAATCTCCTTTCTTTGAGTGTTAGCACTAGGGGGGACTTTAACCTCCGACGTCCGGTTTACAAGACCGGCGCTCTGGCGCTGAGCTACTAGGGCATGTTCATTCAAGGGCTTTATTTTCTAGTCAGCCTGCAAGGGGGGCGAGAACTAGGAATAAGAAGAAGTAGAGGAAAGATGCTACTTGTCCAATAATAATGAATGGGTGTTCTACTGGTATTCCTCCAATTCATGTCAGAATTAGTACGTCTGCAACTAGTATTCAGAATAGGAATTGGGTAAGGGGTCGGAAGGTTAGGCCTCGTTGTTTAGATGTATGTAGGATAGGAACAACCATTAGGACAAGAATGGAGGATAGAAGGGCTAATACTCCGCCAAGTTTATTTGGAATTGATCGTAGGATGGCATAGGCAAATAGGAAGTATCATTCAGGCTTGATGTGTGGGGGTGTTACTAGGGGGTTTGCTGGAGTAAAATTGTCGGGGTCTCCGAGTAGGTTTGGTGAGAAAAGCGCTAGGGAGATTAAGGCTATTAATAGGGCGACGAAACCTAGAAGATCTTTGTACGAGAAGTAGGGGTGGAACGAGATTTTGTCTGCGTCCGAGTTGAGACCAGCGGGGTTGTTTGAGCCTGTTTCGTGGAGGAAGAGTAAGTGGATAATTGTTATGGCTGCAATAATGAAAGGCAGTAGGAAGTGGAAAGCGAAGAAACGAGTGAGAGTGGCATTGTCAACTGAGAAACCACCTCAGATTCATTGTACGAGTGTGTTTCCTACGTATGGGACGGCGGAGAGGAGGTTTGTAATGACGGTAGCACCTCAGAATGATATTTGTCCTCAGGGGAGGACGTAACCTACGAAGGCGGTCATCATGACTAGGAGAAGCAGGACGACTCCGACGTTTCATGTTTCTTTATAAAGATATGAGCCGTAATATAGTCCTCGAGCGATGTGCATGTAGATGCAGATGAAGAAGAAGGAGGCTCCGTTGGCATGTATGTTTCGAATTAGTCAGCCGTAGTTTACGTCACGGCAAATGTGTGTGACAGAGGAGAAGGCAGTTGCGATGTCAGATGTATAGTGTATAGCTAGGAAGAGTCCGGTTAGGATTTGTGCTGCTAAGCAGAGTCCTAGGAGTGAGCCGAAATTTCATCAAACTGAAATGTTGGAGGGGGCGGGTAGGTCGACTAGTGCGTCGTTGGCGGTTTTTAGGAGGGGGTGGGTTTTTCGTAGGCTGGCCATTAGTGGTTCTTGTAGTTGAGTAACAACGGTGGTTTTTCAAGTCATTGGTCCTGGTTAGAGTCCGGGCAGGAATTATGACCTATTTCATGTCTTTGTTTTTATTTGGGTTGATTCTTGGTTTGGTTGCGGTTGCGTCTAATCCGTCTCCTTATTTTGCTGCTTTAGGGTTGGTAGGGGTGGCAGGGCTAGGATGTGGTGTATTGGTTGGGTATGGGGGACCTTTTTTATCTTTGGTGTTATTTTTAATTTATTTGGGGGGTATGTTGGTGGTTTTTGCTTATTCTGCGGCTTTGGCTGCGGAGCCATATCCGGAAAGCTGGGGGAGTCGATCTGTAGTGGGGTATGTTGTAGCTTATTTAATTGGTGTTTTATTGGTTTCTAGCTATTTTTGAGGGGGATGGTATGAGGTTTCTTGAGTACCAGCAGATGAGCTGAAGGAGTTTTCTATGTTTCGTGGGGATGTTGGGGGAGTTGCGTTGGTGTACTCTTTGGGGGGTGGAATATTAGTAATTAGTGCTTGAGTGTTACTCTTGACTTTATTTGTAGTGTTAGAGTTGACTCGGGGTCTTAGTCGAGGGGCGCTTCGGGCTGTTAGGGGAGAGTTAGTAGAATAGCAAGAGTAAGCGTAAGAAGGAAGAGGGTTAGGTAAGTTTTGATTATTCCTTGTTGGGCATTGCTTGTTGTGGTTACGAGGGGGAGATGTAGTGAGACTAGGGCTTTGGGTCCTGATTTCTCTAGTCATGTTTGGTCTACTATTTGGCTGGCAATTGATTGGCCTAGAATTAGGTTTATTTTAGGGGCAAAACGGTGAATGATTGCGGGAAAGAATCCTAGTATGTTTGAGAAGTGATGTAGGGTTAAATGGGGGGTGGTTTTAAATTGTTTACTTGTTAGTATGGCGAGTTCTAGGGCAATTAATAGGCCTAGGATTGTAACGATTAAAGCGCTTAGTTTGAGGATGGGGTGTATGGTTATAATAGGGGTTTTGATGGGAAGGGTGTTTGAGGTGATGAGGAGACCAGCAAAGATGCTTCCTCAAGCAAGGCGTTTGATTGGATTGATTGTCGTTGGGTCGTTTTCGTTGATGGGGGCCAGGGGGATAAATCGGGGATGTCCTATGGATACGAAGAACACAACACGTAGGCTGTAAATAGCGGTGAATGATGTGGCTAGGAGGGTGAGGGTAAGGGCCCAGGCGTTTAGGTAGGAGGTGTTGAGGGCCTCGATGATGGCGTCTTTTGAAAAGAAGCCTGCGAGGAAGGGGGTGCCTGTTAGGGCGAGGCTGCCGATTGTAAGGCAGGAGGATGTAATGGGGACTAGTTGATGTATTCCTCCTATTTTTCGGATGTCTTGCTCGTCGTTTAGGGCGTGGATGATAGATCCGGAGCAGAGGAAAAGCATAGCTTTGAAGAAGGCATGAGTGCAAATGTGGAGGAATGCTAGGTGAGGTTGGTTGAGTCCGATGGCTACTATTATTAGGCCTAGTTGGCTAGATGTTGAAAATGCAACGATTTTTTTGATGTCATTTTGGGTTAGGGCACACGTTGCAGTAAAGAGGGTAGTGAGAGCTCCTAGGCAAAGGCAGATGGATAAGGCGGTTTGGTTGTTTTCTATTAGGGGACTTAGCCGGATTAGTAGGAAGATACCGGCGACGACCATTGTGCTTGAATGCAGTAGGGCAGAGACCGGTGTAGGGCCCTCCATTGCAGAGGGGAGTCAGGGATGGAGTCCGAATTGGGCTGATTTGCCAGTGGCGGCAAGGATAAGGCCCAGTAAGGGGATAGTTAGATCCATATCTTTGGATGAGGCGAATATTTGTTGTATTTCTCAGGAGTTTAGGTTGGTAGCTATTCATGCTATGGCCAGGATTAGTCCGATGTCTCCGACTCGATTGTATATTACTGCTTGTAGGGCTGCGGTGTTAGCATCTGCTCGGCCGTATCATCATCCGATGAGAAGGAATGACATAATTCCAACTCCTTCTCAGCCGATGAATAGTTGGAATATGTTGTTAGCTGAAACAAGGATGATTATGGCTACTAGGAAGGTTAATAGGTATTTGAAGAATTGGTTTATGTTGGGGTCTGCATGTATATACCATGATGCAAATTCTAGAATTGATCAGGTAACGTATAAAGCAATTGGAATGAAAATAATGGAATAATGGTCGAATTTAAAGCTAATGTTAATATCAAAGGTCGCAGTGTTTATTCAGGTTCAGTTGGTGATGATTGTTTCTGCTCCTTCATTTAGGAAGAGGAAGAGGGGGATTAAGCTAACAAAGAAGGCTGTTTTTACAGCGTTTTTAACGTGGGAGAGGGCTCAGGAATTTTCTTTGGGGGTGGGATTAAAGGTTGTGAGGAGGGGGTAAATTAATAGCGTAAAAATAATTAGTAAGCTGGATGTTATAATTAGTGTGGTAGGGTGCATAGCTTTTACTTGGAGTTGCACCAAGAGTTTTTGGTTCCTAAGACCAACGGATGGGCTATTATCCTTTAAAAGCGCGAGAGAGCCTCGGGATTTAACCGGGGTGGATAAGAATTAGCAGTTCTTTCTGCTGTCATGCCTCCCTCGGGGACAAGAGGATTTTAACCTCTGTTTTTAGAATCACAATCTAATGTTTTTGTTAAACTATGTCTACAAGCGATTCAGCCTCAGATTAGCTCAGGTTTGAGGATGAGTAGAAGGAGTGGAATTAGGTGAAGAGTTATCAGGAGATGTTCTCGGGAGTGGGAAGGTTCTAGTGCGATGATATGTGGGGGGAGAGGGCCTCGTTGTGTTATTAAGAACATGTATAGTGAGTAGCCAGCAGTAATTAGTGTTCCAGCTCCGGTTAGTAAGAGGGTTCATCAGGACCAGTTGAAGAGAGAGGTAATGATTATTAGTTCTCCTATGAGGTTGGGTAAAGGAGGGAGAGCTAGGTTGGCTAAGCTGGCTATGAATCATCAGGTAGTTATTAAAGGTAGGATTATTTGTAATCCTCGAGCTAATAGTATAGTTCGGCTGTGGGTGCGCTCGTAGTTGGTGTTAGCTAAGCAGAATAAGGCGGAGGAGGCAAGTCCGTGGGCAATTATTAGTAGGAGGGCTCCTGTGAATCCTCATGGGGTTTGGATTAAGATGCCCCCGACTACTAGGCCTATATGACTTACTGATGAGTAGGCAATTAGGGATTTTAGATCTGTTTGGCGAAGGCAAATGGAGCCTGTTATGATAACGCCTCAGAGGGCTAAAATGATAAATGGGTAGCTTAATTCTTTGGTTAATGGGTCAAGTACAACAAGGATACGTATTATTCCGTAGCCTCCTAGTTTTAGAAGGACAGCAGCTAGGACTATTGAGCCGGCGACGGGGGCTTCAACGTGTGCTTTGGGTAGTCAGAGGTGGACGCCGTATAGTGGTATTTTTACTAGGAATGCGATTAGACAGGCTGCTCATCATAGTTTGTCTCCAAGGGAGAGTAGCTGGAAAGGTTTGGCGTATTGAAGGGTTAGTATTGAGAGGGTTCCTGTGCTGTTTTGGAGGAGGAGGAGGGCGATTAGTAGGGGGAGGGACCCTATGAGTGTATAAAATAGAAAGTAGGTTCCGGCATTAAGGCGTTCTGTTTGGTTACCTCATCGGGTAATAATGATTAGTGTTGGGATTAATGTTGCTTCGAACATAACGTAGAACATAATAATTTCTGTGGCACCGAAAGCTATAATAAGGAAAATTTGTAGGGTTGTAAGTAGGGAAATGTATGTTCGTTGACGGTTATGGGGTTCGGCTTTTGTGTGGTTCTGGCTGGCCAGAATTATTAGGGGAAGGAGTCAACAAGTGAGGACAAGGAGTGGGGTTGAGAGGGGGTCAGTTGCTATGTAAGGATTTAATGTGGATCAGCCTGTTTCTGATGAGTTTTTTAGTCAGGTAAGGCTGGCCAGTGCAATAATTAGGCTTTGGTTTAGAGCAGTGGGTCACAGTCATTTAGCTGGTGTGAGTCATACTGTTGGGATTAGCATAATGGTAGGGATTAGAATTTTTAGCATTGTAGGAGGTTAAGGCTTTGTAGGCGATCAGTTCCGTGAGTGCGTGCAGTTGCTACAAGAAGGGCCAGGCCTGCACTGGCTTCACAGGCAGAGAATGCTAGAAGGAGCATGGGGGAGGCTGAGTAAGCGGTAGAGTCGAGTTGTAGGGCTCATAAAGAGAGGGCAATAAACAGGGAGAGTATTATACCTTCTAGACATAGAAGGGCGGATAGTAGGTGGGTCCGGTGGAATGTAAGTCCAATTAGGCCTAGAATAAAGGCAGAGGAAAAGGTGAAGTGAACAGGGGTCATTAGGCAATTATGGACTTAAACCATAAGTTTTTGAGCCGAAATCAAATGTTTTTATTAGACTAACTGCCTATTCAGCTCACTCTAGTCCTCCTTGAGTTCATTCATAGATGAGACCCAGGGTAAGTAGTAGGAGAATGGTGATTGCTCAGGTGAATGTAAGGAGGGGGGAGCTTAGTTGATCTCCTCAGGGGAGGGGTAAGAGAAGGGCAATTTCTAGGTCAAAGAGTAGGAATAGAATAGCGACTAGAAAGAAGCGGAGGGAGAAGGGGAGTCGGGCTGTTCCTAGTGGGTCGAATCCACATTCGTATGGTGATAGTTTTTCGTAGTCCGGGTTCATTTGGGGTAGTCAGAAGGAGACGATTGTTAGGACGATAGAGAGAATAGCGGCAATGGTGATAATTATCAGGACTAGGTTCATTATCTTTCCTTGGGCTTTAACCAAGATCGGGTGATTGGAAGTCACTTATACTAACTTTGTACTAGAAAGATTATGAGCCTCATCAGTAGATGGAGATGTAGAGGAATAATCATACGACGTCTACGAAATGTCAATATCATGCAGCTGCTTCGAATCCAAAGTGATGTTCTGATGTAAAGTGGTACTGGACTTGGCGTAGGAGGCAGACAGCTAGGAATGTGGAGCCAATAATGACATGGAGACCGTGGAAACCTGTGGCTACAAAGAATGTGGAGCCATAAACTCCATCTGCAATAGTGAATGGGGCTTCATAGTATTCTATGGCTTGGAGGAAGGTAAAGTAGAATCCTAGTAAAATTGTTAAAGTTAGAGATTGGATTGCTTGTTTTCGTTCTCCTTCTATGATGCTGTGGTGGGCTCAGGTTACTGTGACACCGGAGGCTAGGAGTACGGCTGTATTTAGGAGGGGGACTTCGAAGGGGTCTAAGGTAGTGATGCCAGTAGGAGGTCAGCAGCCTCCTAGTTCTGGGGTTGGGGCCAGGCTTGAGTGGTAGAAGGCTCAGAAGAAGCCTAGAAAGAAGAAGACTTCTGATGTAATAAATAGGACTATTCCGTATCGGAGCCCCTTTTGTACTGGGGGTGTGTGATGTCCTTGGAATGTTCCTTCTCGTACGATGTCTCGTCATCATTGGTATATAGTAAGTAGCAGAAGTATTGTTCCTAGAACTATTAGGGTTGTAGAGTGGAAGTGAAATCAGATAGCAAGGCCAGAGGTTATTAGAAGAGCGGCTACTGCGCCTGTTAATGGTCATGGGCTGGGGTCAACTATGTGGTATGCGTGTGCTTGGTGGGCCATTAGACGTTTTCTTGTAGGTAGAGGCTTAGGAGTAGTACGAAGACGTATGCTTGGATTATGGCAACGGCAACTTCAAGGAGTGTTAATAGGAAAAGTAGGGTGGCCGTAAGGATAGCAACTGTGGGTATTAGGGGAAGAAGAACGAATGCGGCGGTAGCAATAAGTTGAATGAGGAGATGGCCAGCTGTTAGGTTGGCAGTCAGTCGGACACCTAGGGCCAGTGGTCGAATGAACAGGCTAATAGTTTCGATAATGATGAGAACTGGGATTAAAAGGGTGGGGGTTCCTTCTGGCAATAGGTGGCCTAGGGCGTGTGTCGGTTGGTTTCGTATCCCAATAATTACGGTTGCGAGTCAGAGGGGGACTGCAAGGCCTATATTAAGTGAAAGTTGTGTAGTGGGGGTGAATGTGTATGGTAGAAGGCCTAGTATATTAAGTGTAATTAGGAAGATTATTAAGGAGGTAAAGAGGGTAGCTCATTTGTGCCCTCCTAAATTTAATGGAAGAAGGAGTTGTTGGGTAAAGCGATTAATGAATCAGCCTTGGAGTGTTAGGAGCCGGTTGTTTAGTCAGCGGGCTGAGGGAGTTGGGTAGAGCACTCATGGAAGTGCTAGGGCAAGGGCAATAAGTGGGATACCCAGGTATGTGGGGCTCATAAATTGGTCGAAAAAGCTTAATGTCATGGTCAGTCTCAGGCTTTTGTTTTATGTACTTCAGCGCTTTGGGCTGAGGGTTCATTAGGGAAAGTGTGGGCTAGAACTTTTGGGGGAATTAGTGTGAGGAAAATAAATCATGAGAAAACTAGGATTATAAACCAGGGGGCAGGGTTGAGTTGAGGCATGTCACTACGGGTGGTCGGGAGTCACCAGTCTTTAGCTTAAAAGGCTAACGCTATGTCCTGTTTAGCTTCGTAGTGTAGGCGTCTTCAAGTATTATAGAGGATCAGTTTTCAAAGTGTTCTAGAGGAACAGCTTCAACGACGATAGGCATAAAGCTGTGGTTTGCGCCGCAAATTTCGGAGCATTGACCGTAGAATACACCAGGGCGGGATGTAATGAAGGCTGTTTGGTTTAGTCGGCCAGGCACTGCGTCTATTTTTACGCCTAGTGCTGGGACTGCTCATGAGTGTAGGACGTCTTCAGCTGAGACAAGTACGCGGATAGGGGATTCAATGGGAATAACTATACGATGGTCCGCTTCTAGAAGACGGAATTGTCCGGGGGTAAGGTCTTGGGTAGGGATCATGTAGGAGTCGAAGCCAAGGTCTTCATAATCAGTATATTCGTAGCTTCAGTATCATTGGTGTCCTATTGCTTTAATAGTTAGGTGGGGATCATTGATTTCATCCATAAGATAAAGAATTCGTAGGGAGGGGAGAGCAATTAGAATAAGAATTACTGCAGGGAGAACTGTTCAGATGATTTCGATTTCTTGGGAGTCAAGAATATATTTGTTGGTTAGTTTAGTGGAGACTATTGCCACAATAATGTAAAGTACTAGTGTGCTGATTAAGAAAACAATTATTAAAGCATGGTCGTGGAAGTGAAGGAGCTCTTCTATAACGGGTGAAGCCGCATCTTGGAATCCTAGTTGAGAGGGATGTGCCATTCTAGCTTGTGCTCAAGATACGCGAGAGTTTAACTCGCGATTCCGCCTTGACAAGGCGGTGTAATGTCTTTACTAGTACCTTATGAAGAAAGTGACAGAGTGGTTATGTGACTGGCTTGAAACCAGTAGATGGGGGTTCAATTCCTTCCTTTCTCGTTAGTTTGTTTGAACTTGAACAAAGGCGGGCTCTTCGAATGTGTGATATGGAGGAGGGCAGCCGTGTAGTCATTCTACGTTGGTTGTTGTCAGTTCAACTGATAAAACTTCTCGTTTAGCGGTGAATGCTTCTCAAATAATAAAGAGGAACATGATTACTGCAACTAGAGAAATTAGAGAGCCGATAGAGGAGATAGTATTTCATAGTGTGTAAGCGTCAGGGTAGTCTGAGTACCGTCGAGGCATTCCGGCTAGTCCTAGGAAGTGTTGTGGGAAGAATGTGAGGTTAACACCTAAGAATATTACCCCGAAGTGGATTTTGGTTCAAGTGTTGTGGAGTGTGTATCCTGTGAAGAGGGGGAATCAGTGCACGAAGGCAGCTACGATTGCGAATACTGCTCCTATTGAAAGGACATAGTGGAAGTGAGCAACTACATAGTAAGTATCATGAAGGACAATGTCTAGTGAGGAGTTTGCCAGGACAATTCCTGTTAGTCCTCCCACAGTAAAGAGGAAAATGAACCCTAGAGCTCATAGAAGAGGGGTTTCTCATTTGATAGCTCCTCCGTGCAGCGTTGCCAGTCAGCTAAAGACTTTTACACCTGTTGGAATGGCAATAATCATTGTAGCAGATGTAAAGTATGCACGTGTGTCAACGTCCATTCCAACTGTGAACATGTGATGGGCTCAAACAATAAACCCTAGAAGGCCGATTGCTATCATAGCTCAAACCATTCCTATGTAACCGAAAGGTTCTTTTTTTCCGGAATAGTAGGCGACAATGTGGGAAATCATTCCAAATCCGGGTAGGATAAGAATATATACTTCAGGGTGACCAAAGAATCAAAACAGGTGTTGATATAGAATAGGGTCTCCACCTCCTGCTGGGTCGAAGAATGTTGTGTTTAGATTTCGGTCTGTTAGCAGCATAGTAATACCTGCTGCAAGTACAGGTAGGGACAGGAGAAGAAGGACAGCTGTAATTAGGACAGCCCATACGAAAAGAGGGGTCTGATATTGGGAGATGGCAGGGGGTTTCATATTAATGATAGTTGTAATGAAATTAATGGCCCCTAGGATTGAGGAAATACCAGCTAAATGGAGTGAGAAAATAGTAAGATCAACAGAAGCCCCTGCGTGGGCTAAATTACCTGCAAGGGGTGGGTAAACTGTTCACCCTGTTCCGGCACCGGCTTCTACTCCTGAAGAAGCTAGCAGAAGAAGGAATGAGGGAGGTAGAAGTCAAAAGCTTATGTTATTTATTCGAGGGAATGCTATGTCAGGAGCTCCGATTATCAGGGGGATTAGTCAGTTCCCAAAGCCTCCAATCATAATTGGCATTACTATAAAGAAAATTATTACAAACGCGTGCGCTGTAACAATGACATTATAAATTTGATCGTCCCCCAGAAGGGCTCCGGGTTGACTAAGTTCAGCTCGAATAAGAAGGCTAAGGGCCGTTCCAACTATTCCAGCTCAGGCACCAAATACTAAATAGAGGGTACCAATGTCTTTGTGGTTGGTTGAGAAAAATCAGCGGGTGATTGCCACAGGTAAGGTGGCTGAGGTAGGCGGTGGATTGTAACCCCACATACAGAGGTTTAAGCCCTCTCCTTATCAAGCCTTGAGGTGTATATCATGTCAGATTGCAAATCTGAAGAAGCAGACTAATCGTCTGCCGGGGCTTTCCCCCGCTTAGTTCTTACTTCGCGGGGGAAAGTAGATGAATGCTCTCTGGTTTGGGCGCTTAGCTGTTAACTAAGAATTTGTAGGATCGAGGCCTTCTCATCTAGTAAGGCCTTAGCTTAATTAAAGTGTTTGTTTTGCATACAGAAGATGTGGGGTAGAGTCCTGCAGGTCTTATCAGGGACTGGGAGATTTTCACTCCCGCTTAGAGCTTTGAAGGCTCTTGGTCTGGGTGCTATCCTAAGTCCCTTTAGGGGATTAATAGGGCCATGGCTGTTGGGGTAAGGGGAAGAAGGGAAATGGTTCCTATCATTGTGATAGCCAGAGGCAGGGTTGTTTGTAGGGGTTGAAGGCGTCAGGGGGTGGTTCCTGATAGTGTATTGGGGGACATAGTTAGAGTTATTGCGTAGGAGAGGCGAAGGTAAAAATATAGACTGATTAGGGCTGTTATAGCGGCGATTGTTGCTGTGGTGGCTAGTTGTTGTTTAGTTAGTTCTTGGAGGATTAGTCATTTAGGTGCGAATCCTGTTAGTGGTGGAAGTCCTCCTAATGATAGGAGTATTAGGGGGGTAAGAGCAGTTAGGACTGGGGTTTTTGCTCATGAGGTGGCCAGGGTATTAATATTCGTTGAGTTATTTAGTTTGAAGACGAGGAATGTTGAGAATGTTATGACAAAGTATGTCAGAAGGGTTAGTAGAGCGAGGGATGGTATAAATTGGGTAACTAGTACTATTCATCCCAGGTGAGCAATGGAGGAGTATGCTAGGATTTTTCGTAGTTGGGTTTGATTTAGGCCCCCTCACCCTCCGACCAGTGTTGAGGTCAATCCTAGGAAGATTAGGAAGTCTGCGTTGTTTAGTTGTAGTTGAAGGATAAGGGCAAATGGGGCCAGTTTTTGTCATGTGGATAGGATTAGTCCTGTGGTTAGGTCAAGTCCTTGAAGGACTTCTGGTAGTCAGGCATGGACTGGGGCTAGCCCAATTTTAAGGGCTAGGGCTATTGTAAGAATTGTGGCGGGGAGAGGGTGGGCTACTTGTTGGATTTCTCACTGGCCAGTTAATCATGCATTGGTAGTGCTAGCAAATAGGATTATAGCAGCGGCAGTGGCTTGAGTGAGGAAGTATTTAGTGGTTGCTTCGATTGCACGGGGGTGATGTTGTTGTGCTATGAGTGGGATAATGGCTAGGGTATTTATTTCTAAGCCTATTCAGGCAAGAAGTCAGTGGGAGCTCGCGAATGTAATGGTTGTTCCTAGGCCTAGGCTAAATAGTAGGATGGTTAGGATGTAGGGGTTCATTAGTAAAGGAAGGATTTTAACCAACATGTTTGGGGTATGGGCCCAAGAGCTTAATTAGCTGACCTTACTAGAAAGTGGTGTAGTGGAAGCACTAAGAGTTTTGATCTCTTAAGGATGGGTTCGAGTCCCCTTTTTCTAAGGAGTTGGAGGGATTTTAACCCTCATGATTCACTCTATCAAAGTGGCCCTTTAATTCAGGCACAAGTCCTTTTGGGTTAGAGTTGTGGGGGAAGGCCTGCAAAGGCGATTGGAAGAGCTAGATGTCAGACTACGAGGGCTAGTGTTAGGGGGAGAAAGTTTTTTCATACTAGGTGTATTAGTTGGTCGTATCGGAATCGAGGGTAGGAAGCTCGTACTCATAAGAATACGATTGACAGGAAGGCGGCTTTAGTTATGAGGTTTAGTGCTGTGAGTTCGGGTAGGGTTGGTGCGTGTGAGGCGCCAAGGAATAGGATTGTGGAAAGTGTGTTTATAAGGAGGATATTGGCGTACTCTGCGAGGAAAAATAGGGCGAATGGGCCTCCTGCGTATTCTACGTTGAAGCCTGAGACTAGTTCAGATTCTCCTTCGGTTAAATCGAAGGGGGCTCGGTTGGTTTCAGCTAGTGTTGAGATGTATCATATGGCTGCTAGGGGTCAGGCGGGCAGGATTAGTCAGATACTTTCTTGGGCGGTATTAAAAGTTTGTAAGGTGAACCCTCCAGCGAAGATAATGATGTTTAGTAGGATTAGTCCAAGGCTAACTTCGTAGGAAATGGTTTGGGCGACTGCTCGTAGGGCCCCTATAAGAGCATATTTTGAATTTGAGGCTCAGCCTGATCCTAGAATAGAGTATACGGCAAGGCTTGAGAGGGCGAGGACAAATAGAATTCCTAGGTTTAGGTCAATAACAGGGTAAGGGATAGGTATTGGGGCTCAAAGCGTTAAGGCGAGTGTTAGGGCAAGTATTGGGGTAGCTAAAAATAGGACTGGGGAGGAGGTTGAGGGGCGGACTGGTTCTTTAATAAATAGTTTAACTCCGTCTGCGATTGGTTGTAGTAATCCGTAGGGTCCTACAATGTTTGGTCCTTTTCGTAGTTGCATATAGCCTAGTACTTTTCGTTCTAGTAGGGTGAGGAATGCAACAGCTAATAGTACGGGGACGATAAAGGCTAATGGGTTTAATAGGTGGGTAATTAGGGTGGTGATCATAGTTAAGGAGAGGATTTGAACCTCTATGGAAAGGGCTTAGGTCTTTTGCAATAGCCGGGCTCTGCCACCTTAACATGCCATTCTCGAGGGCTATGTGGGATATGCCCCCTTGTTTGTTTTAGTTGTTTTCATCAAGTGGGGGAAGGGCATACTTTTAGCATGGGCCCTCTCTTTTCGGTCCTTTCGTACTGGAAAAGAACATAGCATAGATAGAAACTGACCTGGATTACTCCGGTCTGAACTCAGATCACGTAGGACTTTAATCGTTGAACAAACGAACCCTTAATAGCGGTTGCACCATTAGGATGTCCTGATCCAACATCGAGGTCGTAAACCCCCTCGTCGATATGGGCTCTGGGAGGGGATTGCGCTGTTATCCCTGGGGTAACTCGGTTCGTTGATCGACTAGTGTCGGATCATTTTTGGTCAGATATACTGTTTCTTAGAGATGTAGCTCTCGGTTGTAAGAGGGGTGCTCTCATTCCACGTGGGGGTTTTGTTTTTCCCCGCGGTCGCCCCAACCAAAGACATAATCAGGCAGAAAGTCCATTTGGGTTTGGTTTTTTGTCTTTAACTGTTCTTTATGGTCTGTCTTGTGTCTAAAGCTCCACAGGGTCTTCTCGTCTTATGGTTATATCCCCGCTTCTGCACGGGGAGATCAATTTCATTGACTGGAAAAAGGAGACAGTTAAGCCCTCGTTATGCCATTCATACGGGTCTTCATTTAAAAGACAAGTGATTGCGCTACCTTTGCACGGTCAAAATACCGCGGCCGTTAAACATATAGTCACAGGGCAGGCGGGACCTCTTATGCTTTGTTTTTGCAAGAGGCGATGTTTTTGGTAAACAGGCGAGGCTTGTGTTTGCCGAGTTCCTTCTTATTCTTTTAGTCTTTCCTTGTTTGCACTCCAGTGTGGGGTTAACGGTTAAATTTGTTGAGTGTTCTTCTGGTTTATTGCTTTGTTTGCTCAGTTCCCTCTTTTTTTGGGTCCGGTAATGGATCAGTGGGTTAGTCCGTTCTGATGTACACGTGTGCGTGGAGAACGTCTGGTACGTTCTTATTACTCATATTAGCAGGATCTCTCACATGGTTGCATGGGTAGGCCTGATACGGGTTAGGGGTGTAAGATTTATGTATCAATATCTGGGGGTTGAAGTAAGAGCTATGTCTGAGCTTTAACGCTTTCTATTGTGGTGGCTGCTTTTAGGCCCACTAAAACATCTACCCTTGTTTATTATGATCTTTACCCACCTATCAAAGTTGTTTCTTTTTTCAAAGGAGCTGTACCTTCTTTGAATAACTCTTCTAGTTTTCCGGGTACGTGCATAGATGATTCGGTTTGATTTGGAAATCTAGAGGGCTGAACTTAAATTCATTTCTCAGGCAACCAGCTATAACTGGGCTCGGTAAGTCTGTCACTTCTACTCGAAGCTCTTCCCACTCTTTTGCCACAGAGACGGGTTGGCCCCATTATGGGCTGTCTTGGAGTAGCTCGTCCAGTTTCGGGGTATCAAACTAAAGGGCTCTTTGCTTGAGTAGTACTGGCTAAAACATGATGCAAAAGGTACGAGTGTTAATCTCTGCTTTTTTTGACTTGAATGGTTTATTTCATTTCTTTTTCAGCTTTCCCTTGCGGTACTGTCTCTATCGCTCGCATAGTTTCTTTTCTGTCGCACATACTAGGACGGAAAAATGGTTTGTTTATTTTAGGTTTGGGGTATTAGGGTTTATTTATAGTTAGTTGTTAGGTTGGTAGGTGGGCTAGCTGTTGGGTTTCAGGGTAATCCGATTTGCACGGATGCTTTCTCAGTGTAAGGGAGGTGCTCTTCTGTCTAAGCTATACTCTGATGTAATTCCAAGTGCACCTTCCGGTACACTTACCATGTTACGACTTGCCTCCCCTTTTCATGGGTAATGTTTTAAGGTTTAGTTTAGTAGTTTGAGTTTGGGGAGAGTGACGGGCGGTGTGTGCGCGCTTCAGGGCCGGTTTCAGTAGGACACTCTATTTTCTACTTACTATTAAATCCTCCTTCAAATACGCGTTTCAGTGTATTATTCGTATTCCCTGAGTTAGGGAATGTAGCCCATTTCTTTCCTTTCCATGCGCTACACCTCGACCTGACGTCTTGGATTTTAATCACTTTTGCTTACTATAAGACCTTCACAGGGTAAGCTGGCGACGGCGGTATATAGGCGGGTTAAACTAGGAAAGGTGAGGTTGAACGGGGATTATCGGTTCTAGAACAGGCTCCTCTAAGTGGATCTAAAGCACCGCCAAGTCCTTTGGGTTTTAAGCTATTGCTCGTAGTTCCCGGGCGGATAGCGGGGTGAGATGCTATCTATGTTTATGGCTAAGCATAGTGGGGTATCTAATCCCAGTTTGTTTCATAGCTTTCGTGGGTTCAGGGCTGGTAAAGCCACTTTCGTGGTGGTTCTTCATGCCTTCGGGTACGTATAACAGTTCTGAAGGTGTTTGGCTTTAGTTTATTTTGTTTTCCCTAACCACTCTTTACGCCGGTATATCATCAACTTGGACCTCTCGTATAACCGCGGTGGCTGGCACGAGTTTTACCGGTCCTCTTTGCTTTAACTAAGTCAAGTTTTCACTTATTGCTTAATATTTATCACTGCTGAGTTCCCTTGGGGGTGTGGCTGAGCAAGGCGTTTTGGGCTGCAGGGGCGTGCCTGATACCTGCTCCTTGTCCCCGGGCAGGGGACTGAGGGCATTCTCACGGGGGTGCGGAGACTTGCATGTGTAAGTTTGGCTAAAGCTGATAGTAAAGTCAGGACCAAGCCTTTGTGCCCCCGGGACTTTCTAGGGTCCATCTTAACATCTTCAGTGTTATGCTTTGGGTTAAGCTACGGTAGC